AACTCATTGCCCATGGATAAAGAAAGACTGTTTCAACATCAAAAACAACAAAAACTAGAGCAAACATGTAATAGCGGATTCGGAATTGTAACCAAGCATCCCCCATCGGTTCTATGCCCGATTCATAACTAGAGAGCTTCTCTGGTCCTTCACTAATCGGGGCCAAAACTCCGGAAATTAGAAATGCCAAAATAGGAATAACACTTGATATTATTAGAAATGCCCAGAAAATATCATATTCGTGAAGCAGAAACATAGAAGCACTCCTATTAATGTGGAATATACCGAATTAGTTGATTCAAATTGGAATTCTCAATTCATCCATAACTGCATTAGTCGAAACAACAATTTTGATCAAACCACATAGTTTCGTTTGTTTACTTGTTGTGGGTCATGTATCGTCTCAAGATTCATCCAACGGAATCCCACTTACACTTACTTCGATTCTATTTAGATATGGTGTAGACATATAATGCTATTATACAAATCAAACTCTCTCCTACCTTGCCTCGGGTTTTCTATCAAACAAAAAAAGGAATTAAGGAATTTTTTTTAAAGAATATTTTAAATAATATGAATTGAAATTGAAATAATATTCAAACAATATTATTCAAATAAGATTAAATGAAATATTAAACATAAAGAATTTCAATATTCTATTAATATAATAGAGCCAAAGAGGAGGTCTGGCCCATTTTTTCTCTCTCTCTCTTTTTTTTTTCTTAGTGATTTAGAATATAGTCAGTAGTCAGATGTAATAGAATTTCTAGGAATTTCCATCTCGGGATTTATGGTATATTCTACGTGGCTGTGTTGGTGTATTCTTTTCATTAAGATCCGGATAGAGGATTATTGTTTCTATTGATTTGATACGGATACGAAAACGGAATGCATCGACCGATTCGATTCTCTCTCCCTGTCCCAGATTTATACTTAATTGATTTGATTCAATCCATTGAATTGTGAGGAACCCTTACATATAAAAACTCATGGGTTCCTATACCCAAATTAGGAAACTTTGGACCTGTACTACCCCGGCCCCGGCTTTACCCCCGAGTTAGAAGTCTTGAAAGAATCATTTCAGACCCATTTCTAGGACTAAAGATCGTGATTTGGAATGACTCGAAATACTTATTTATTTAATGTAATAATAACACCTAGCAGGACCAACCAACGAGTTAGGTTTCGTGACAACAAAAAACGTTTCTTTTGAAGCAAACCTACAAAATGGGGCATAGTTTAATGGTAGAGTCGGCTGAATCGTAAATGATTTACAGAAGATACTTCGAATGGAATCATGCGTTGTCGAACGATTCGATAGACAAAATCTCCCCATCCCAAAACCAACTCATAGAACATAGAAATAGAAGAGGGTGCGTTGATACATTTAGGACCAATTCATTGTCTCTAAAACAATGAATTGGGATTGTTGTTCTGCCAAAAGGCGATACGTCGGGGGATTCCTAACTCATCCAAGTTCAAATGGGCCCTAATCTTTTTAGATAAAGTCTGCATTGGTAGAATTGGAATGATGAACAAATTGGATTGGGTAAATTGGAATAAAAAAAAAGAAGTTATAAGTTTAAGTATTGTACAGAAAAATGACTACTTGCTTTGCTAAGCCGGTTATACGAAGAAAAGCCTATTGTACAATGAAACTTACCAAAGAGCTTCGTTTTTGAAACTCTGGCTTTTCTACAAATCCAAGAACAAGAATAGGTTCTAGATAATGTGACTTACTATTAGATTGAATTTGGGTTTGATTTGGTTGGGTCAGGTTGGAGTTTTTCTTGAGCCAGGCTCATGTTATGATTTTGACTTCATAAATTGACTTGGGTATACCAAAGCAAAGGTGTATCACTAAATCTTGGATCATGGACAAATAAAAGAGGAAAAAGGCCATATGTCATTCACAGACGAAGATTAATGAAGAAGAATGGGTTTGTTTATCCGAAATTTGAAAATACCGATCCGATTGGATCCATTGGAATAAATTATTGTTTTCAAGCCCCGAGGGATCTCCGTGATCCTGTGGGAATGATTCCATTTCTATGGAACAATCAACCGGCCGGTCACACGCACTAATTAGGAAATGAATACAAAAATGTATAGGGCTATACGGACTCGAACCGTAGACCTTCTCGGTAAAACAGATCAAACTTATTATTATCGAAATGATTCGAACTGTTTCAAAGACCCAACATGCGTTTTTTTTTTGCATTGGGCTCTTTCATTAACTGATAAAAAGATCGGCTAGTCTACCATATTTTTTCTTGACAGGAAGATAACGAGATGGCTCCATGCGCTCGGATTCATTATTTGAATTCTGATCCGGGAGCAATACCAAAGTGTTTCAAAGAAGGGTTACCCTGACGTAGGTCTGCCTCCGGCCTAGATCAACCTAAGTTAAATGGAGTCTCTATCAATCCGCCCCAAGAGTCAAATATGATACTTCATACACCTTAAAGTTCATAGGACGAAAAGAGGTTATTTTGAGGTC